ATAGGAACTGGACGGTCCTATTTGGTCAAATACCTAGCGACAAACTCCTATGTTCCTTTCATTACAGTATTTCTGAACAAGTTCCTGGATAACAAGCCTAAGGGTTTTATTATTGATGATAGGGACGATATTGATGATAGTGACGATATTGATGTGAGTGACGATATCGACCGTGACCTTGATACGGAGCTGGAGCTTCTAACTAGGATGAATGCACTAACTATGGATATGATGCCAGAAATAGACCGATTTTATATCACCCTTCAATTCGAATTAGCAAAAGCAATGTCTCCTTGCATAATATGGATTCCAAACATTCACGATCTGGATGTGAATGAGTCGAATTACTTATCCCTCGGTCTATTAGTGAACTATCTCTCCAGGGATTGTGAAAGATGTTCCACTCGAAATATTCTTGTTATTGCTTCGACTCATATTCCCCAAAAAGTGGATCCCGCTCTAATAGCTCCGAATAAATTAAATACATGCATTAAGATACGAAGGCTTCTTATTCCACAACAACGAAAGCACGTTTTCACTCTTTCATATAGTAGGGGATTTCACTTGGAAAAGAAAATGTTCCATACTAAGAGATTCGGGTCCGTAACCATGGGTTCCAATGTACGAGATCTTGTAGCACTTACCAATGAGGCCCTATCGATTAGTATTACACAGAAGAAATCAATTATAGACACTAATATAATTAGATCTGCTCTTCATAGACAAACTTGGGATTTGCGATCCCAGGTAAGATCGGTTCAGGATCATGGGATCCTTTTCTATCAGATAGGAAGGGCTGTTGCACAAAATGTATTTCTAAGTAATTGCCCGATAGATCCTATATCTATCTATATGAAGAAGAAATCATGTAACGAAGGGGATTCTTATTTGTACAAATGGTACTTCGAACTTGGAACGAGCATGAAGAAATTAACGATACTTCTTTATCTTTTGAGTTGTTCTGCCGGATCGATTGCTCAAGACCTTTGGTCTCTACCCGGACCCGATGAAAAAAATGGGATCACCTATTATGGACTTGTTGAGAATGATTCTGATCTAGTTCATGGCCTATTAGAAGTAGAAGGCGCTCTAGTGGGATCCTCACGGACAGAAAAAGATTGCAGTCAGTTTGATAATGATCGAGTGACATTGCTTCTTCGGCCCGAACCAAGGAGTCCCTTAGATATGATGCAAAATGGATCTTGTTCTATCCTTGATCAGGGATTTCTCTATGAAAAATATGAATCGGAGTTTGAAGAAGGGGAAGTAGAAGGAATCCTCGACCCGCAACAGATAGAGGAGGATTTATTCAATCACATAGTTTGGGCGCCTAGAATATGGAGCCCTTGGGGCTTTCTATTTGATTGTATCGAAAGGCCCAATTCATTGGGATTTCCCTATTGGGCCAGGTCATTTCGGGGCAAGCGGATCATTTATGGTGAAGAGGATGAGCTTCAAGAGAATGATTCGGAGTTCTTGCAGAGTGGAACCATGCAGTACCAGATACGAGATAGATCTTCCAAAGAACAAGGCGTTTTTCGAATAAGCCAATTCATTTGGGACCCTGCAGATCCACTCTTTTTCCTATTCAAAGACCAGCCCCTTGTCTCTGTGTTTTCACATCGAGAATTCTTTGCAGATGAAGAGATGTCAAAGGGGCTTCTTACTTCCCAAACAGATCCTCCTACATCTATATATAAACGCTGGTTTATCAAGAATACGCAAGAAAAGCACTTCGAATTGTTGATTCATCGCCAGAGATGGCTTAGAACCAAGAGTTCATTATCTAATGGATTTTTCCGTTCTAATACTCTATCCGAGAGTTATCAGTATTTATCAAATCTGTTCCTATCTAACGGAAGGCTATTGGATCAAATGACAAAGGCATTGTTGAGAAAAAGATGGCTTTTCCCGGATGAAATGAAAATTGGATTCATGTAATAGGAGAAAGGTTTCCCATTCCTTAGCCTGAAAGATATGTGGCCATGAAATAGGGATTAAGTGGAACAGAATTGACTGAGTGGTAGAGTCGTGGAAACACCTCCTTCTTCCATATTTTGGACACGGAACAATATGTTACTGCTGAAACATGGAAGAATTGAAATCTTAGATCAAAACACTATGTATGGATGGTATGAACTGCCTAAACAAGAATTCTTGAACAGCGAGCAACGAGAGCGATTCCTCACTACATCAAAAAATTTCCATTAATGAAAGATGTAAATCCATTGGAAAAATAAAAAATACGTATGTCGGATGAAATGGTGGTTGTTGCTATCTGCTCCAATAACGAATCGTTGGTTTAACTGAATAACTAAATGAATAACTAAATAAAATAGATAGAACCTTCTCTTCGTCTCAGGTCGATGGATCTTCTCAATTGGAAGATCCCCTATATGGATAATATACACATTCCAGTTGACCGGGCCTAATTCTAATTCTTTTGTTCTGAAGCAAAGATATCCACGGGGCGGTTCGTCCTATTCAGATATTCACGACC